ATTTGTTTGTTGTTTGTTGTTTGTTGTTTGTTGTTTGTTGTTTGTTGTTTGTTGTTTGTTGTTTGTTGTTTGTTGTTTGTTGTTTGTTGTTTGTTGTTTGTTGTTTGTTGTTTGTTGTTTGTTGTTTGTTGTTTGTTGTTTGTTGTTTGTTGTTTGTTGTTTGTTGTTTGTTGTTTGTTGTTTGTTGTTTGTTGTTTGTTGTTTGTTGTTTGTTGTTTGTTGTTTGTTGTTTGTTGGGTAGTTAGGTTGGGTGGATGTGTTGTGATGTGTTGGTGGTTGCGGTGTAGTGAGGTGTGTTAATGTAATTTCAGTGGCGAAGTGGGAGTGTTGAATATAATGTATGTAAGGATTGGATGTTCCTGTGGTTGAAGTTTGACAACAATGGTTTTTCAGACCATGGATCTTGGAGAGAGGCCAAGCAGGAATATATTATGACTTATTTTGTTATTTTTTTGGGGGTGTGTTTTGTGTTAGGTGGATTAGCGGTTGCATCCAATCCTTCTCCTTATTATGGGGTTGTTGGTTTGGTGTTAGCGTCTGTGGTAGGTTGTGGATGGTTATTAAGTTTGGGGGTTTCGTTTGTATCTTTGGTGTTGTTTATGATTTATTTGGGTGGGATGTTAGTGGTTTTTGTCTATTCTGTTTCTTTGGCGGCTGATCCTTTTCCTGAGGCTTGAGGGGATTGGTGAGTGATGGGGTATGGGGTTGGATTTTTTCTGGTAATTGTTGTTGGGGCGGTTGTTGGTGGTGTTGTTGAGTGTCTTAAGTTTGGTGTAGTAACGGTAGATAGTGCTGGGATGTTTTCTGTTCGGTTAGATTTTAGTGGGGTGGCGATGTTTTATTCGTTAGGGGTTGGAATGTTTTTGGTAGCGGGATGGGGATTGTTGTTAACATTGTTTGTGGTTTTAGAGCTTGTACGTGGGTTGTCTCGGGGGGCAATTCGGGCAGTTTAATGTGGGAGCAGAGAATAGTTTAATATAGAATACCAGCTTTGGGAGTTGGAGGTAAAGGTTCAATTCCTTTTTTTCTGAGGGGAGGGGAAATGTGATTGGATGTTTTTGTGCAGTGTTTAAGAAATTCGAATAGATAGAGTATGCGATGTTTTATATGTAACTCGAGAGGATTCGTACGTGTGTAGAATGTAATTGGATGTTTTTGTGCAGTGTTTAAGAAATTCGAATAGATAGAGTATGCGATGTTTTATATGTAACTCGAGAGGATTCGTGAACGTATTGAACGTTTGATGTTTTATATGATTTTCGAGAGGATTCGTGAACGTATTGAACGTTTGATGTTTTATATGATTTTCGAGAGGATTCGTGAACGTATTGAACGTTTGATGTTTTATATGATTTTCGAGAGGATTCGTGAACGTATTGAACGTTTGATGTTTTATATGATTTTCGAGAGGATTCGTGAACGTATTGAACGTTTGATGTTTTATATGATTTTCGAGAGGATTCGTGAACGTATTGAACGTTTGATGTTTTATATGATTTTCGAGAGGATTCGTGAACGTATTGAACGTTTGATGTTTTATATGATTTTCGAGAGGATTCGTGAAGTGCAATCGTGATGAATTCGTGAAAATTTTGCGTTTGTATGGGGTATGATTTATTAATGCAACTTCGGCGGAAGTAGGAAATGGAAAATATGTGAACAGTAAGCGTAAAATTTGCGATGAAAAAATGAAAGAAATTTAGTTTAAGGTTTTTGATTTTAGTCGAAAATTAGAGGAAGGGAAAAGTAAGGAAAAAGTGAAAAATTATGTTCTGCGACCATGAACATAATAGCACCATGAGGAGATCTTGCAAGATCATAGTAGTGAATGCTATCTAAAGTGCATCAGTGTTAAAATGATTCCCCGGATACGTCAACCGTCTCATTCAGTAATTCCTGAGAGTGACGAACAAGCCCGTGGGCCATCGTAGCTCAGGCTCTAGATTGTATGCTCCTGCTCTAGCTACCATGGGCCACCTGTGAGGATTCCAGAAAAAAAAAAAGAACCAACAGAAAAGAGACACCCGGATGCCGCGATTACGAGGCAGAGTGTACCTGAAATAGTATGAATGTATCTGTGAATAACAAGTTTAGAGGATTAATATGTGTAATGGCCCTGAAAAAGGAACCAGAGGCGCAAAAGAGCAAGAGGTGTGAGGGGTGTAGGGGGAAAGAATGGGCCTGAAGCTAGTATCTTAGGACCTTATATGCGGTGCGTTGCTGATTTCACGTGAGGTGAACGATTAATAAATAACCTGGTTCTCTGGAAATTCGTACTACGAGAAGTTTTGACACTTTAGTTCTGCTACCATTAGTATTATGTGGAATTTGACACTGTCGTGTTCCCGGAGTGTAGTTTTAATGTATAACCTAACATGGTATGAATCTAATACATTCATTGTAGGGGTATATGGGTAATACCTTAGGTAGATATTCCTTGAAAGTAGGATGTGTTCTGTGAAGTTAAGATTTGGTATGAGATTAATGTATATAGGACATACATGTAATGTATCATGTGGTCGAGAATGGTATGTAATAGTACATGAATGGGGGGGGAGGGGGGGGGGGAAAAAAAAGAAGAATGGATAAAAGAAAAATGGGGAGGTGCGTGCATTAGGGAGAACTCTAAGAAGAGATGTAAATCTTCAGTCTTTGGTTTACAAGACCAATGTTTTGTATAAACTATTAGAGTGTTATTAGTAGTTAAGTATTTTGTTTTCTAGTGTAGCTACAATTGGAAATAGGACTAGGAGGATTATGAAGTAGGTGAAGGAAGCTAGTTGGCCGATGATGATGAATGGGTGCTCTACTGGTTGGCTGCCGATTCATGTTAGGATAAAAAGGTTAGTTACTAGAATTCAGAATAGGGTTTGTGATAGTGGGCGGAAAGTTATCGTTCGTTGTTTTGATTTATGAAGGAATGGGGCTAGGAAGAGTACTAGTACTGAGGCTGCTAGGGCTAGTACTCCTCCTAGTTTGTTTGGGATGGAGCGTAGGATGGCGTATGCGAATAGGAAGTATCATTCTGGCTTAATATGTGGGGGTGTTACTAGTGGGTTGGCTGGGGAAAAGTTTTCTGGGTCTCCTAGCAGGGTTGGTGAGAATAGGGCTAGGGTCGTTAGGGATAGGAGTATAATGATAAATCCTAGGAGATCTTTTATGGAGAAGTATGGGTGGAATGGGATTTTGTCACAGTTTGATGATAATCCTAGTGGGTTGTTTGAGCCGGATTCGTGCAGGAAGGTAAGGTGGATTAAGGTTAGGCCTGCGATTGCGAATGGTAGTAGGAAGTGTAGAGCAAAAAAGCGGGTTAATGTTGGGTTGTCTACCGAGAAGCCTCCTCAGGCTCACTCTACGATAGTTTGGCCAATGTAGGGGATGGCGGAGAATAGGTTGGTGATGACGGTAGCGCCCCAGAATGATATTTGTCCTCATGGGAGGACGTATCCGACGAAGGCGGTTGCTATTAGTGTAAGTAGTAGGATGACTCCTGTGTTTCAGGTTTCTTTGTATAAGTATGAGCCGTAATAGAATCCACGTCCGATATGAAAGTAGATGCAGATGAAGAATATTGAGGCTCCATTTGCGTGTAGGTTGCGGATTAGTCAGCCATATTGGACATTTCGGCATGTGTGGGCGACGGAGGAGAAGGCTAGGGTTGTGTCCGCGGTGTAGTGTATTGCTAATAGTAGGCCTGTTGTAATTTGTACAATTAGGCAGATGCCTAGGAGCGAGCCAAAGTTTCATCAGGCAGAGATGTTGGGGGGAGTGGGTAAGTCAATTAGGGAGTTGTTGATTATTTTTAGTAGGGGGTGGTGTTTTCGTAGGTTTGGGGCCATTGGTTTCGTTGTTCTGTGTGTCATTAATATAATTAGGATTGATAGGGCGAAGGATCCTAGGTAGGTTTTAATGAGTCCGCTATGTAGGGTGGTGGCTGCTTTGGATGCTATGAGTTGTAGGTCGGCGAGTCCTTCAGGTCCTATTTTTTTGTATCATGACAGGTCGATTAGGTGGGATGAAAATTTTTGTCCTGTGCTTAGTAGGCCTATCGGGGTTAAGCGGTGTGTTAGGGGGTTGAAGTATCCTAATGTGGAGGAGAAGTTTAGGTATGTGTTTTGCTTGGGTTGAGTGAGTGTGTGTGTTATGTTGGCTAGTTCAATGGCTAGGATAACTCCTGTGATTGTGAGTGCTAGGGCTGCGATTTTTATGTATGTTGGTATGGTTATTGGGGGGGTTTTTGTTGGGGTAATGTAGGATGTGATGAGTAGGCCGGCTATGATGCTGCCTAGTGCGAGACGGGTGATTGGGTTGGTGATTTTTGGGTCGTTTTCGTTTATTGGAGTGATTGCGGGCATTCGGGTAAATCCTGTTTGTACTAGGATGGTTATTCGTAGGCTGTAGGTAGCGGTGAATGCTGTGGCTAGTAGAGTGATTAGTAGTGCTCAGGTGTTTAGGTAGGAGGTGTTAAGGCTTTCGATGATTAAGTCTTTTGAGTAGAATCCGGCTAGGAATGGGGTTCCTATTAAGGCGAGGTTGCCGATGGTAAGGCATGAAGTGGTTGTTGGGAGTATTTTTTGTAGGCCTCCTATTTTTCGAATGTCTTGTTCTCCATTGAGATTGTGGATAATTGATCCTGAACATAGGAATAGTATAGCTTTGAAGAAGGCATGGGTTGAGATGTGTAGGAATGCTAATTGGGGTAGGTTTAGTCCGATGGTGGTTATTATTAGTCCTAGCTGGCTTGATGTAGAGAAGGCGATAATTTTTTTGATGTCATTTTGTGTAAGGGCACATGTGGCGGCGAATAGCGTGGACAGGGCTCCTAGGCATAGGCATGTGGTTAGGGCAGTTTGATTGTTGGATAGTATTGGGTGGGTGCGGATGAGTAAGAAGATTCCGGCTACTACTATTGTGCTTGAGTGGAGTAGGGCGGAAACTGGGGTGGGGCCTTCTATGGCGGCTGGAAGTCATGGATGTAGTCCGAATTGAGCTGATTTTCCGGTTGCGGCTAGAATTAGGCCTAACAGGGGCATAATTGGAGTTTGGTTTGGAGATAGGGCTTGTTGTATTTCTCATGAGTTTGTAGTGGAGGCTAGTCATGCTATACTTAAAATAAGGCCGATGTCTCCAATTCGATTGTATAGGATGGCTTGTAGTGCAGCTGTGTTGGCTTCTGCACGGCCCTGTCATCAGCCAATTAGTAGGAAGGATATGATTCCTACTCCCTCTCAGCCAATGAATAGTAGGAATATGTTGTTGGCGATTGTTAGGATTATTATTGCGATTAAAAATATTAGTAAATAGTAGAAGAATTTTTTGATGTAGGGTTCTGTGGCTATGTATCAGGATGCAAATTGTAGAATAGATCAAGTTACAAATAGTGCGATTGGGAAGAATATTATTGAGTATATGTCAATTTTGAAGCTAATGGGGATTTTGAAGTTAGTGATGAATTTTCATTCTAGACATGATACGATGCTTTCTGTTCCTGAATGGAGGAATAGTGTTATGGGAATTAAGCTAGTAAAGAAGGCAGTTTTGATAGTGGTGGTGATGGTGCTTGGGGAGTTGAGTTTTTTTGAAATGAGGGGGAGGGTTATTGGAGTTGTGATTAATGCCAGTGTAAGAAGTATGGATGTGTTCAGTAGTAGGGTTAGTTCCATTACTTTTACTTGGATTTGCACCAAGGTGGATGGCTCCTAAGACCAGTGGATTACTGTTATCCTTTAAAAGTAAGAGGGCTGAGGTTTTAGACTCAGATGCAGGAGTTAGCAGTCCCTGCTGGTTGAACTCCCTCTTGGCAGGTAAGAAGGGTTTAACTTCTATTTTTAGAATCACAGTCTAATGTTTGGTTTGAAACTATACTTGCATAGGGGTATTCCTGAGATTAGTTCTGGTTTTAGGATTAGGAGTAATATGGGGAGGATGTGGAGTGTTATTAAGAGGTGTTCTCGTGTGTTTGAGTTTTGTATTGAGGTGATGTATGTTGGTGTTACTCCTCGTTGGGTTGTCAGTAATATGAATAGTGTGTAGGCGGCAGTTAATAGGGTGGCTGCTCCTGTTAGGATGAGGGTGAAGGCAGATCAGTTGAATAGTGCGATTATGATGGTGAGTTCTGCTATTAAATTGGTTGTTGGTGGAAGAGCTATGTTTGTCAGGTTAGCTAGTAGTCATCAGATGGCTATTAGGGGGAGAATGGGTTGCAGGTTGCGTGTCAGGAGTAGGATTCGGCTGTGGGTACGTTCGTAGTTTGTGTTAGCTAAGCAGAATAGTATTGATGAAGTAAGTCCGTGAGAGATTATTAGGATTATTGCACCAGAGAAGGATCATTGGGTTTGAATTATTCCTGCTGCGATTACTAGGCCTATGTGGCTTACTGATGAGTAAGCAATTAGTGCTTTTAAGTCAGTTTGACGTAGGCAGATGGAGCTTGTTATTAGTGCTCCTCATAGGGCTAGGGCGAGAAATGGGTAGTATAGGTAGTCTATTAGGGGAGTTATTAAGGTAGTGACTCGTATAATTCCATAGCCGCCTAGTTTTAAAAGAAGTGCTGCTAGTAGTATGGAGCCTGCAATTGGTGCTTCTACGTGGGCTTTTGGTAATCATAGGTGGAGACCGTATAGGGGGGCTTTTACTATGAAGGCTATTAGTAGGGCTAGGCTTGATAGTAGGTTAGTTCATGAGGTGGATATTGGGGAGTTTGTTAGATTTAGTAGGGTTAAGTGAAGGGTTCCGGTTTGTGTGTGTAAATGTAGGATTGTAACTAATAGTGGGAGAGAACTAATGAGGGTGTAAAATAGTAGGTAGATGCCGGCGCTTAGGCGTTCTGGTTGATTTCCTCAGCGTGTAATGAGAATCAGGGTTGGGATAAGGGTTGCTTCAAATGAAATGTAAAATATTGTTAGTTCTGTGGTTGAGAATGCTAGTAGAATGAATGGTTGAATTAAGATGAGGGTAGTGATGAAGATTCGTTTTCGTGTTGGGGGTTCTAAGTGCAAGTGGTTTTGGCTTGCTATGAGTATCAGTGGAAGTAGTCAGCATGATAGGACTATTAGGGGGGATGAGATTTGGTCAATCCCTGTTCATTGGGTTGCTGTTTTGTGTGGGAAGTATGTTGGAGTTAATCAGTAGAGGCTTATGGTAGCAATGAGTAGGCTGTGTGTTGTGATGTTAGTTCATAGGAATTTTGTTGGCGAGAGAAAGGTTGTTGGGAGGAGTATGATTGTGGGTAGGATGATTTTTAGCATTGTAGGAGGTTTAGATTGTGTAGGTGGTCTGAGCCGTGAGTTCGTGTGGAGGCTACTAGTATTGCTAGTCCTGTGCCTGCTTCGCAGGCTGAGAATGCGAGTATAAGGATTGGCATTAGAGTGGGGGAGGGTGTTTGGTTTTCGATGGGTCAGGTTGATAGGGCTATGTATATAGATAGTATTATGCTTTCTAAGCATAAGAGAGCGGAGATTAGGTGGGTTCGGTGGAATGCTAGGCCCAGGCAGCTTAGAGTGAAGGCTGAGTAAAAGCTTAGGTGTAGTGGTGACATAGAGAAAGTCATAGGATTAAGCTATGATTTGTTGAGCCGAAATCAACTGTCTTGTTTAGACTAACTTTCTTTTTTATTCTGCTCATTCTAGGCCGCCTTGTAGTCATTCATAGATTAGTCCTAATGTAAGCAGTAGGATGATTGTGGAGGTTCAGGTTAGTGTAGTGGTTGGGGATTGGAGTTGGGTTGCTCATGGGAGGGGTAGGAGCAGTGCAATTTCTAAGTCGAATAATAGGAATAAAATTGCTACTAAGGAAGAATCGGATTGAGAAGGGTAGTCGAGCAGATCCTAATGGGTCGAATCCACATTCGTAGGGTGAGAGTTTCTCTGCGTCTGGAGTTATTTGTGCAAGTCAAAAGTTTAGTGAAGTTAGGATGATACTTAGGGCGAGTGATATGGTTAGTATAAATATAATTATGTTTATTGCTCTTCTCTGGGGTTAAACCAGATTTTAGAGATTGGAAGTCAATTGTAATTAATATACTAGAAGAGCAGGATCCTCATCAGTAGATTGTTATGTAGAGGAATAATCAGATGATGTCTACGAAGTGTCAGTATCAGGCAGCGGCTTCGAATCCGAAGTGGTGGTTTGATGTGAAGTGGAATTTGATTAGTCGTAAGAGGCAGATGGATAGGAAGGATGATCCGATGATTACGTGTAATCCGTGAAATCCTGTAGCTACGAAGAATGTTGAGCCATACACTCCATCGGCGATTGAGAATGGGGCTTCATAATATTCTATTGCTTGTAGTGCTGTGAAGTAGAATCCAAGCAGGATTGTTAGGGTTAGGGCATGAATTGCTTGGTTTCGGTTGCCTTCTGTGATGCTGTGGTGGGCTCATGTTACGGTAACACCTGAGGCTAGTAGGATGGCTGTGTTTAGTAAGGGGACTTCTAGTGGATTAAGTGGTTTAATTCCTGTTGGAGGTCATTGTCCACCTAGTTCGGGGGTGGGAACTAGGCTTGAGTGGAAGAATGCTCAGAAGAATCCTAGGAAGAAGAATGCTTCGGATGTAATGAATAGGATTATCCCATATCGTAGGCCTTTTTGTACGGTTGGTGTATGATGGCCTTGGAAGGTTCCTTCTCGGACAACGTCTCGTCATCATTGGATTATAATTAGGATTATGGCGAGTAGTCCAAGTATTAATAATTGTGAGGAGTTGTGATGGAATCACATGATCAGTCCTGATGTGGTGAGTAGGGCGGCTATAGCTCCGAAGATTGGTCATGGGCTTGGGTCTACTATGTGATAAGAATGTGCTTGGTGGGCCATTAAATGTTTTCTTGTAAGTATAGGCTTAGCAGTAGGACAAATACGTAGGCTTGGATTATAGCTACTGCAATTTCTAGGATGGTAAGTAAGAATAAAATTGTGGCAGTAAGAATAGATACGGCTGGTAGGATTGGGAGGAGGGCTATAGTAGCTGTAGAGATAAGTTGGATTAATAGGTGCCCTGCGGTGAGATTTGCGGTAAGTCGAACTCCTAGAGCTAGTGGGCGGATAAGTAGGCTGGTAGTTTCAATTAAAATTAATGCTGGGATGAGTGGGGTTGGAGTGCCTTCTGGTAGGAGATGGCCTAGGGTGATTGAAGGTTGGTTTCGTAGTCCTGTGAGCAGTGTGGCTAGTCAGAGTGGAAAGGCTAGGGCTATGTTTATTGATAGTTGGGTGGTTGGTGTGAATGTATATGGTAGTAGTCCTATTAGGTTGATGGTTAGTAGTAGTATTATTAGGGAGGTTAGGATTAGGGCTCATTTGTGGCCTTTTTTGTTTAGTGGGATTATGAGTTGTTTTGTGATGAGGTGTAGTAGTCATGATTGTAAGGTTGAGAGGCGGTTAGTGATTCATCGGTTGTCTGGTGATGGAATTAGTAGGGTAGGAAATAATATTGAGATGAGGATTAGTGGAATAGCTATGAAGTATGGGCTTGCGAATTGGTCGAAGAAGCTTAGGTTCATGGTCAGGTTCAAGGGGTGGTTTTGTGGGGGGAGGTGTGTTTAGTCGATGGGAGGTTGATTTGTGTGAATGATAGTAGTTTTGGTTGGATGGCTAGAAGAAATGTAATTCATGTTATTAGTATGATGGAGAATCATGGATTTGGGTTTAGTTGTGGCATACCATTAAGGAGGGGGAAGTGTCCTCTTTCGCTAGCTTAAAAGGCTAGTGCTGTTTCATAGCTTCTTAATGGTTAGGATGATATGAGTGAGGATCAGTTTTCGAAGTAGGTTAGTGGGGATGATTCTACTACGATTGGCATGTAGCTGTGGTTGGCTCCACAGATTTCAGAGCATTGGCCATAGAAGATGCCAGGGCGGGTAGTGATGAATGATGTTTGGTTTAATCGGCCTGGAATTGCATCTGTTTTTACCCCTAATGCTGGGACTGCTCAGGAGTGAAGTACGTCGTTAGCTGTTACGATAATGCGTACATGCGATTCTATTGGGATAACGACTCGATGGTCAACCTCTAGTAGTCGGAAGTGTCCTGGTGGGAGTTCTGTTGTAGGGATTATGTAGGAGTCGAATGTTAAATCTTTGAAGTCTGTATATTCATATGATCAGTATCATTGATGTCCGATGGCTTTTAGTGTTAGGTCAGGCTCGTCGATTTCGTCTATTATATATAGAATTTGTAGTGATGGTAAGGCAAGTAGGATTAGTACAATAGCTGGGAGGATTGTTCAGATTAATTCGATTTCTTGGGCATCAACGGTGTTTGAGGATAGTTTTTCTATAAGTATTAGTGCGAGGAGGTACAGAACTAGGCTGCAGATTGCCAGTGCGACTATTAGAGCATGGTCGTGAAATTCTACTAGTTCTTCTATGATGGGGGATGAGGCGTCTTGGAACCCGAATTGTGAGTGGTTAGCCATGTGGGGTGTACAGAGTTTTCGTCTGTGATTTAGTCTTGACAAGACTATGTAATTGTTTTACTAACATCCCATAAAAGAAAGAAGCATAAGTGGTTTGATGCGGTTGGCTTGAAACCAGCGTATGAGGGTTCGATTCCTTCCTTTCTTGTACTTGAACGAAGGCTGGTTCTTCGAAGGTGTGGTATGGGGGAGGGCAGCCGTGGATTCATTCGATATTGGTGGATGATAGTTCTGGCTGTAGAACTTTTCGTTTTGATGTGAAGGCTTCTCAGATAATGAATATTAGTATGATTACGGCTGTTATAGAGATTAAAGAGCCGATGGATGATATAGTGTTTCATAGGGTATATGCATCTGGGTAGTCAGAGTATCGTCGGGGCATGCCGGCTAGTCCTAGGAAGTGTTGTGGGAAGAATGTTAGATTTACACCGGTAAATATTACTCCAAAGTGGGCTTTGGCTCATGTTGGATGTAGGGTGTAGCCTGTGAATAATGGGAATCAGTGGGTAAATCCTGCTAGGATTGCAAATACAGCTCCTATTGATAGGACATAGTGGAAATGGGCGACTACGTAGTAGGTGTCGTGAAGGGCAATGTCTAGTGAAGAATTTGCTAGCACGATCCCGGTTAGTCCTCCAATGGTGAATAGGAAGATGAATCCTAGGGCTCATAGTATTGGTGGGTCTCATTTGACAGTCCCTCCGTGTAGTGTGGCTAGTCAGCTGAATACTTTAATGCCGGTTGGAATGGCAATGATTATTGTGGCTGATGTGAAGTATGCTCGTGTGTCTACGTCTATGCCTACAGTAAATATGTGGTGGGCTCATACAATGAATCCGAGGAATCCGATTGATAGTATAGCTCAGACTATTCCTATGTAGCCGAATGGCTCTTTTTTGCCCGCGTAATATGCTACTACGTGGGAGATAATTCCGAATCCTGGTAGAATTAGGATGTAAACTTCTGGGTGTCCGAAGAATCAGAATAGGTGTTGGTATAGTACTGGGTCACCCCCTCCTGCTGGGTCGAAGAATGTGGTGTTTAGGTTGCGATCTGTTAGCAGTATTGTGATACCGGCGGCTAGTACGGGTAGAGATAGTAGGAGTAGGACGGCGGTGATAAGTACTGATCATACGAATAGGGGTGTTTGGTATTGAGATAGTGCGGGAGGTTTTATGTTGATGGCTGTTGTGATGAAGTTGATTGCCCCTAGGATTGATGAGACACCTGCTAGGTGTAGGGAGAAGATGGCTAAGTCTACTGATGCTCCGGCGTGGGCTAAGTTGCCGGCTAATGGAGGGTATACTGTTCATCCGGTTCCTGCTCCTGCTTCCACTGTTGAAGAGGCTAGTAAGAGTAGGAAGGATGGGGGGAGAAGTCAGAAGCTTATGTTGTTTATGCGTGGGAATGCTATATCTGGGGCGCCAATTATAAGTGGGACTAGTCAGTTTCCGAATCCTCCAATTATGATTGGTATAACTATAAAGAAAATTATTACGAAAGCATGTGCTGTAACGATTACATTGTAGATTTGGTCGTCTCCGAGGAGGGTTCCTGGTTGTCCTAGTTCTGCACGAATAAGTAGGCTTAGGGCTGTTCCTACTATACCGGCTCAAGCACCAAAGATTAAGTATAGAGTGCCAATGTCTTTGTGGTTGGTTGAGAATAATCATCGAGTAATGAAAGTCACAGGTAAGATGGCTGAGTGTTGAGGCGTTAGGCTGTAGACCTTTTTACAGAGGTTCGATTCCTCTTCTTATCGACTCTGTAGTGAAATTCATGTTGAGTTGCAAGCTCATTGATGTACGTTAAGCGTACCGGAGTCTGATTAGACGGAAGCCTGTTGGTTTGGGCATCTAGCTGTTAACTAGAATTTTTGTGGGATCAAGGCCCACCTGTCTAGGGTAAGGCTCTAGCTTAATTAAAGCACTTGAGTTGCATTCATGAGATGTAGGTTAATATCCTGCGGGCCTTAACAGAAACTAAGAGGTTTTAACTCTTGTTTAAGGCTTTGAAGGCCTTCGGTTTGGGTTATCCTAAGTTTCTAGGTGGAGGTAATGATTATTGGGGTGATGGGAAGGAGTATTACAGATAGTGAAGTGAGGATAGCAATTGAGATGTTGGGTGTTTTATTGATGTGTCATTGTTTCATGTGATTAGTGGAGTTTGGTGGGAGTGTGATTGTTGAGTAATATGCTAGGCGGAGGTAGAAGAATAATCCTAGTAGTGAAAGTATTGCAATTAGGGTTGCTGTTGTTGTTATTTCTTGTTTTGTTAGGTCGTAGATAATGAGCCATTTTGGTATGAATCCTGTTAGTGGGGGTAAGCCTGCTAGTGAGAGGAGAGTTAGTATTAGGGTTGTGTTCAGTATGGGTGTCTTTGTTCAGGAAGTTATTATTGTGGATAGTTTTAGGGTTTTGGTGGTGTTTAGTGTAAGGAACACAGTAGCTGTTATAATGGAGTAGATGTAGAAGTTTAATATGGTGAGGTTTGGGTTATAGATGATAATGATAGTCATTCAGCCCAGGTGAGAGATGGATGAGAAGGCTAGGATTTTTCGGGTTTGAGTTTGGTTGAGTCCTATTCAGCCTCCCAGGGCTGCAGATATGATGGCTATGGTCGTTAGTAATGTTGGGTTTACAGAGTGGGATACTAGAAATAGGATTGTGATAGGTGGTAGTTTTATGATTGTAGATAAGAGTAAGGCTGTAGTTATTGATGATCCTTGTAAGACTTCTGGGAATCAAAAGTGGAATGGCACTAGTCCGAGTTTTATTGCAATTGCTGTTGTAAGTAAAAGGCATGATGTTTGGTTGGTTATTTGGGTGATGTCTCATTGGCCTGTTGCTCAAGCATTGGTTATGCTTGAGAAGAGGACTAATGTTGAGGCAGCTGCTTGTACTAGAAAGTACTTGATGGTGGCTTCGATTGCTCGTGGATGATGGGATTTTGCAATGAGGGGAATGATTGATAATGTGTTGATTTCTAGTCCTGTTCAGGCTATTATTCAGTGGTTGCTTGAGATTGTAATGGTTGTTCCTAATAGGAGACTTATAGTGAAGGTTAGTTTTGCATGTGGATTCATTAGTAGGGGAAGGGGTTAAACCATCATTTTCGGGGTATGGGCCCGATAGCTTTATTAGCTTACCCTACTAGAAAGTAATATAATGGAAGTATGAAGGGTTTTGATCTCTTCTGTGTAGGTTCGATTCCTACTTTTCTAAGGCATGATGGAGTGGTAGGAAATGAGAGGGCTGGTATACCTCTATGTTCACTTTATCATAGTGATCCTTTGTGTTCAGGCACATTTCCGGGAGATCCTTCTTAGATAAGGGGGGAGGCCTGCGTAGCAAATTGGTATGCTGGTGTGCCATAGGCATAGGGCTAGTGTTAGTGGTAGGAAGTTTTTTCAGAGGAGATGTATAAGCTGGTCATAGCGGAATCGTGGGTAAGAGGCGCGTACTCATAGGAAGGTAAAGGATAGTAATAAGGTTTTTGTGGCAAGGATAGCTGGAAATAGTTCTGGCTGTGGGCTTAAAGTACTTGGGTTCAGGAATAGGATGGTGGTTAGTGTATTTATTAATATAATGTTCGCGTATTCAGCTAGAAAGAATAGGGCGAATGGTCCTGCGGCGTATTCTACGTTAAAACCTGATACTAGTTCGGATTCTCCTTCTGTAAGATCAAATGGAGCACGATTTGTCTCGGCTAGAGTTGAGATGAATCACATTATTGCGAGGGGCCATGATGAGAAGATTAGGTATAGTGGTTCTTGGGTTGTAGCTAGTGTATTTAGAGTGTAGTTGCCACTTAGTATAATAATTGAGAGGAGAATAATAGCCAGGGTGACTTCGTATGAGATGGTCTGGGCTACTGCTCGGAGAGCTCCGATTAGGGCATATTTTGAATTGGAAGCTCATCCTGATCATAAGATGGAGTATACTGCTAGGCTTGATATAGCAAGTAGGAACAATAGTCCTAGGTTTAGGTCAGTAAGTGAAAATGGCAGGGGGAGAGGAATTCAAATTGTGATTGCTAGAAGTAGGGCTAGTATTGGAGTGGTAATAAACAGGAAGGGTGAAGATGTGGATGGGCGGATGGGTTCTTTAATAAATAGCTTCACCCCATCTGCCACAGGTTGGAGTAGGCCGAATGGCCCAACAATATTTGGACCTTTGCGAGCTTGTATGTAGCTTAGGATTTTTCGTTCTACAAGTGTCAAGAAGGCTACGGCAATTAGGATAGGGATAGCGTAGGATAGGGATATGAAGAGGTAGGTTAGTATAGGAGGTTTGGTCATTGATGTAGTGGAGCTAGGGAGAGGACTTGAACCTCTGGGTAAAGGGCTTAAGCCTTTTGCATTTACCGGTCTCTGCCACGCTAGCGGCCTTTTTCTAAGGCGTAAGGGTTAGTGATTAGTGTCTTGGTAGTAATTTAGTTGAGGTCATTACTTTTAGGAAGGCGTGCTAGTAGTATTGGCCTCATTTATCCGGTCCTTTCGTACTAGGATAAGTTTATCATAGATAGAAACCGACCTGGATTGCTCCGGTCTGAACTCAGATCACGTAGGACTGTTAATCGTTGAACAAACGAACCCTTAATAGCGGCTGCACCATTAGGATGTCCTGATCCAACATCGAGGTCGTAAACCTCCTTGTCGATATGGGCTCTTGAAGGAGATTGCGCTGTTATCCCTGGGGTAGCTTGGTTCATTGATCAGTCATGCTGGGTCTGGGTACTATTAGTACGTTGAGTAGTTGCTCTTGGTCAAGAGAGAGAGTCTTGTTTTTGGAGGATTTGTTTTTCTCCAAGGTCGCCCCAACCAAAAAATATGGACCAACATTCAGTGTTAATGGGCCCAATGGGCTTTGGCTTAAGTTGGAAGTGGTCGTTGATTTTTAAGTTCCACAGGGTCTTCTCGTCTTATGGTGCTATTCCTGCTTTTGCACAGGAAGATCAATTTCACTGGTTATCTGTAAGAGACAGTTAAGGCCTCGTTTAGCCATTCATACAAGTCCCGATTTATGGGACAATTGATTGCGCTACCTTCGCACGGTTAGGATACCGCGGCCGTTGAACTTTATGTCACTGGGCAGGCATCACCTTTAATACTTGGCTGGCTAAAGGCTATGTTTTTGGTAAACAGTCGGGCCTTGGGCTTGCCTAGTTCCTTTTACAGATTTAAACCTTTCTAGTGAGCGCTCCTTGTGTTGGGTTAACAGGGTGTATAGTATGTAGTCTTGTTGGAGTTGAAATACTAGGTGTAGTCTGTTAATAATTTGTGGATGTAAGCTTGCGCTTGAGAGGGAGGGGCCCAAGTTACTTATTTTAGCATTAATTCTTCTATAGATATAGGTTGGCCTGCTAGTGATGAGGGAATCATGGTGTTTTGTAATCTTTTGGTGTAGAGCTTTGACGCATTCTTTATTGGTGGCTGCTTAAAGGCCCACAGTGTTTGTATTATTGGTTTTATCCGCTAGATAAGGTTGTATCCTTTTTTAAAGGGGCTGTACCCCCTTTAAATAACTCTTAATTTGCTACGTAGGGAGTTGTAGGTCTGGGGAGAGAAATTAAGGGAGAACTTAAATTCATTTCGCGGGCAACCAGCTATCACCCAGCTCGATTGGCTTTTCACTTCTACTAACAAGTCATCCCACTCTTTTGCAACAGAGACGGGTTCGCTCATGAATAGCTGCTTGTAAGTAGCTCGCTTGGGTTTCGGGATGGCAAGCTTAAATTCGTTTTGCTTGGTTGTTCTTGCTAAATCATGATGCAAAAGGTACAAGAGTTCATCTTTGCTGTTTGGTGCTTGGTTTTTCATTTTTATTTCATCATTCCCTTACGGTACGAGATCTCTATTGCTCCAAGAGTGGGTGAAATCTTTTCTATCGCCTATACTAAGTTTTGAGAATGTTTTAGTTTTAATGTTTGGGTTATGTTTTTGATTTTTTCAGGTTTGGGAGTAGTTGGGCTAGAGGTTGGCTTCAAGGCGATCTGGTTAGTTGCAGATATCTTTCAGGTGTAAGCTGAATGCTTTTCATTATAGCTACGCCTTGATGTGCTAAGTACACCTTCCGGTACACTTACCTTGTTACGACTTACCTCGTCTTTAGCTTTAAAAGGCATTAATTATGTAGATTTGGAGCTTGTGAGGAGGGTGACGGGCGGTATGTACGTGCCCCAGGGCCAATTTAAAGAAAGCTTCATTGTCTTTCTTTACTGCTAAATCCGCCTTCCAGTGATAGTTTCATATCTCTTTTCGTTGTTCTCTATTATTAGAAAATGTAGCCCATTTCTTCCGTCCCATAAGCTATACCTTGACCTGTCTTATTAGCGGAGGGCTATTGTGCTCACTGTTGCTCTTTCAGGGGAGGTGGGCTGGCGACGGCGGTATGTAGGCTGCTTTAGGCTAGGGATGGTTGGGTGTAGCGTGGGTTATCGATTATAGAACAGGCTCCTCTAGGTGGGTTTAGGGCACCGCCAAGTCCTTAGAGTTTTAAGCGTTTGTGCTCGTAGTTCTCGGGCGGATACTTTGGTAAAGTTAAGTATCAATATTTAGGGCTAGGCATAGTGGGGTATCTAATCCCAGTTTGTGCCCTAGCTTTGGTGGCTCTGGTCTATCAAGAATTTACTAAGATCATTTTAATGGCGGTTTTAAGTATAGCTTAGGCTTATGACGGCTCAGCTATATTTTGATCTTAGATGTTATGATAATGCGCATACCACTCTTTACGCCGTGTTACGGTTAATTTGGGCTTCTTGTATGACCGCGGTGGCTGGCACAAGATTTACCAACCCTATGATTGCTATGACTAAGTCAAGTTTACACTTATTGCTTAATGTTAATTACTGCTGAATACCCGTGGGGGTGTGGCTAAGCAAGGCGTCTTGGGCTGCGAATGTCTGGGGCGTGCCTGATGCCTGCTCCTTTTGTCTTGGTAAGAGGTTAAGGGCATTTACACTGGAGCGCGGATACTTGCATGTATAAATCTAGCAAAAACTAACGGTAAGGTTAGGACTAAGTCTTTTGTCCTCGGGTAGTGTGGCTAGCCGTCTTGGCATCTTCAGTGCCATGCTTTGTTTAAGCTACGGGGAC